GTTAATGTAGCTTAAAACCAAAGCAAGGCACTGAAAATGCCTAGATGAGTTCTCCCAACTCCATAAACACATAGGTTTGGTCCCAGCCTTCCTGTTAACTCTTAATAAACTTACACATGCAAGCATCCACATCCCGGTGAGAATGCCCTCTAGGTCAGCGAAACTAAGAGAAGCGGGCATCAAGCACACACCTGTAGCTCACGACGCCTTGCTTAACCACACCCCCACGGGAAACAGCAGTGACAAAAATTAAGCCATAAACGAAAGTTTGACTAAGTTATATTAATTAAGGGTTGGTAAATCTCGTGCCAGCCACCGCGGTCATACGATTAACCCAAGCTAACAGGAGTACGGCGTAAAATGTGTTAAAGCACACCGCTAAATAGAGTTAAATTTTAATTAAGCCGTAAAAAGCCATAATTTCAATAAAAATAAGCAACGAAAGTGACTCTATAACAGCTGACACACTATAGCTAAGACCCAAACTGGGATTAGATACCCCACTATGCTTAGCCCTAAACACAAATAATTATATTAACAAAATTATTCGCCAGAGTACTACCAGCAACAGCCTAAAACTCAAAGGACTTGGCGGTGCTTTATACCCCTCTAGAGGAGCCTGTTCTATAATCGATAAACCCCGATAGACCTCACCAATTCTTGCTAATGCAGTCTATATACCGCCATCTTCAGCGAACCCTAAAAAGGTACAAAAGTAAGCGCAATCACAATGCATAAAAACGTTAGGTCAAGGTGTAACCTATGAAATGGGAAGAAATGGGCTACATTTTCTACACCAAGAATACCCAACACGAAAGTTATTATGAAAATTAATAACCAAAGGAGGATTTAGCAGTAAACTAAGAATAGAGTGCTTAGTTGAACTAGGCCATGAAGCACGCACACACCGCCCGTCACCCTCCTCAAGTAAATATAATGCATCCAACCCTATTTAAATGCACTAACCACATGAGAGGAGATAAGTCGTAACAGGGTAAGCATACTGGAAAGTGTGCTTGGATAAATCAAGATATAGCTTAAATAAAGCATCCAGTTTACACCTAGAAGATTTCACACACCATGAATATCTTGAACTAAATCTAGCCCAAAAACCCCACTCCAGTAAACAATTAAGATAAAATAAAACAAAACATTTACCCCAAACTAAAGTATAGGAGATAGAAATATTAAATATGGCGCTATAGAGAGAGTACCGCAAGGGAACGATGAAAGAAAAATCAAAAGTACAAAAAAGCAAAGATTACCCCTTGTACCTCTTGCATAATGAATTAACTAGTACAAACTTAACAAAACGAATTTTAGTTAAGTAACCCGAAACCAGACGAGCTACTTACAAACAGTTTACCAAGAACTAACTCGTCTATGTGGCAAAATAGTGAGAAGATTTGTAAGTAGTGGTGACATGCCTAACGAGCCTGGTGATAGCTGGTTGTCCAGAAAATGAATCTTAGTTCAGCTTTAAAGATACCAAAAGTCCAAATAAACCTCACTGTATCTTTAAAAGTTAATCTAAAAAGGTACAGCCTTTTAGAAACGGATACAACCTTAACTAGAGAGTAAGATCTAATAATACCATAGTAGGCCCAAAAGCAGCCACCAATTAAGAAAGCGTTAAAGCTCAACAATAAAAACCCCATAAATTCCAAAAATAGACAACCAACTCCTAATCCTAATACTGGACCAATCTATTGCAAAATAGAAGCAATAATGTTAATATGAGTAACAAGAAACACTTTCTCCTTGCATAAGTTTAAGTCAGTATCTGATAATACCCTGACCATTAACAGCTAATAAAAATAGCCCAATAATAAATAATTTATTTATTACACTGTTAATCCAACACAGGAGTGCACCAAGGAAAGATTAAAAGAAGTAAAAGGAACTCGGCAAACACAAACCCCGCCTGTTTACCAAAAACATCACCTCCAGCATCCCTAGTATTGGAGGCACTGCCTGCCCAGTGACAACCGTTAAACGGCCGCGGTATCCTGACCGTGCAAAGGTAGCATAATCACTTGTTCTCTAAATAGGGACTTGTATGAATGGCCACACGAGGGTTTTACTGTCTCTTACTTCCAATCAGTGAAATTGACCTTCCCGTGAAGAGGCGGGAATACACTAATAAGACGAGAAGACCCTATGGAGCTTTAACTAATCAGCCCAAAGAAAAATAAACCAAACCACTAAGGAGTAACAACACTCTTCATGAGCTGACAGTTTCGGTTGGGGTGACCTCGGAGAATAAAAAATCCTCCGAGCGATTTTAAAGACTAGACCTACAAGTCAAATCGCTCTATCGCTCATTGATCCAAATATTTTGATCAACGGAACAAGTTACCCTAGGGATAACAGCGCAATCCTATTCAAGAGTCCATATCGACGATAGGGTTTACGACCTCGATGTTGGATCAGGACACCCTGATGGTGCAACCGCTATCAAAGGTTCGTTTGTTCAACGATTAAAGTCCTACGTGATCTGAGTTCAGACCGGAGTAATCCAGGTCGGTTTCTATCTATTACGTATTTCTCCCAGTACGAAAGGACAAGAGAAATAAGGCCAACTTAAATTTAAGCGCCTTAAAACAACTAATGAATTTATCTCAATTAGTAGCACAACAAACCTGCCCTAGAAAAGGGCTTAGTTAAGGTGGCAGAGCCCGGTAATTGCATAAAACTTAAACTTTTATATCCAGAGATTCAAATCCTCTCCTTAACAAAATGTTCATAATCAATATCCTAATACTGACTATTCCTATCCTATTAGCAGTGGCATTCCTCACATTAGTAGAACGAAAAGTGTTAGGCTACATACAATTTCGAAAAGGCCCAAATGTTGTAGGCCCATACGGCCTACTCCAACCTATCGCCGATGCAATTAAACTCTTTATCAAAGAACCACTACGACCCGCTACATCCTCAACCTCAATATTCATTCTAGCGCCTATCTTAGCCCTAGGCCTAGCCTTAACCATATGAATTCCCCTACCCATACCCTACCCCCTCATCAACATAAACCTAGGGGTCCTATTTATACTAGCCATATCAAGCTTAGCTGTGTATTCTATCCTCTGATCAGGCTGGGCCTCCAACTCAAAATACGCACTAATCGGAGCCCTACGAGCAGTAGCACAAACAATTTCGTACGAAGTAACACTAGCTATTATCCTTCTGTCAGTGCTCCTAATAAGCGGATCCTTCACCCTCTCCACACTAATCATCACACAAGAACAGACATGGCTAATTTTCCCAGCATGGCCACTAGCAATAATATGATTTATCTCAACACTAGCAGAAACAAACCGAGCCCCATTTGACCTCACCGAAGGAGAATCAGAACTAGTCTCAGGCTTCAACGTAGAGTACGCAGCAGGCCCATTCGCCCTATTCTTCATAGCAGAGTACGCAAACATTATCATAATAAATATTTTCACAGCAATCCTATTCCTAGGAACATCCCACAACCCACACATGCCAGAGCTCTATACAATCAACTTTACCATTAAGTCCCTATTACTCACAATCTCCTTTCTATGAATCCGAGCATCCTACCCTCGATTCCGCTACGACCAATTAATACACTTACTGTGAAAAAATTTTTTACCCCTAACACTAGCCATATGTATATGACACGTATCACTACCCATTCTCCTATCAAGCATTCCTCCACAAACATAAGAAATATGTCTGACAAAAGAGTTACTTTGATAGAGTAAATAATAGAGGTTTAAACCCTCTTATTTCTAGAACTATAGGAATTGAACCTAATCCTAAGAACCCAAAACTCTTCGTGCTCCCAATTACACCAAGTCCTAATAGTAAGGTCAGCTAATTAAGCTATCGGGCCCATACCCCGGAAATGTTGGTTCACATCCTTCCCGTACTAATAAACCCAATCATCTTTTTTATTATTCTATCAACTGTTATAATAGGAACTATCATCGTTATAATTAGCTCCCACTGACTACTCATCTGAATCGGATTTGAAATAAATACACTCGCCATCATTCCCATTATAATAAAAAACCACAACCCACGGGCCACGGAAGCATCAACTAAATATTTCCTAACCCAATCAACAGCCTCAATACTATTAATAATAGCCGTCATTATCAACCTGATATTCTCAGGCCAATGGACCGTAATAAAATTGTTTAACCCAGTAGCCTCAATGCTCATAACAATAGCCCTCGCCATAAAACTGGGAATAGCCCCATTTCACTTTTGAGTCCCAGAAGTAACACAAGGTATCCCCCTATCCTCTGGCCTAATCTTGCTAACATGACAAAAACTAGCACCCATATCCGTACTATATCAAATCTCCCCATCAATCAACCTAAACCTGATCCTGACCCTGTCAATGTTATCAATCATAATCGGAGGCTGAGGAGGACTAAACCAAACACAATTACGAAAAATCATAGCCTACTCATCAATTGCGCACATAGGCTGAATAACAGCAGTACTACCATACAACCCCACCATAACACTACTAAACCTAACCATCTACATCATCATAACCTCAACCATATTTATACTATTCATAGCTAACTCCACCACCACCACCCTGTCACTATCACATACGTGAAATATGATGCCTATCATAACCGTCTTAATTCTCATAACCCTTCTATCAATAGGAGGGCTCCCTCCCCTGTCGGGATTTATACCAAAATGAATAATCATCCAAGAGATAACAAAAAATGATAGCATTATCTTACCCACCCTTATAGCAATCACAGCACTATTAAACTTGTACTTCTACATACGACTCGCATACTCCACCACACTAACAATATTTCCCTCTACAAACAATATAAAAATAAAATGACAATTTTCCCTTACAAAAAAAACAACCCTCCTACCAACAATAATTGTACTATCCACCATACTACTACCACTAACACCAATACTATCTCTACTAGAATAGGAATTTAGGTTAAACAGACCAAGAGCCTTCAAAGCCCTAAGCAAGTATAATTTACTTAATTCCTGATAAGGATTGCAAGACCATATCTTACATCAATTGAATGCAAATCAACCACTTTAATTAAGCTAAATCCTCACTAGACTGGTGGGCTCCACCCCCACGAAACTTTAGTTAACAGCTAAACGCCCTAATCAACTGGCTTCAATCTACTTCTCCCGCCGCGAGAAAAAAAAGGCGGGAGAAGCCCCGGCAGAATTAAAGCTGCTTCTCTGAATTTGCAATTCAACGTGTAAATTCACCACAAGGCCTGGTAAAAAGAGGACTCAAACCCCTGTTTTTAGATTTACAGTCTAATGCTTACTCAGCCATTTTACCCATGTTCATTAACCGCTGATTATTCTCAACCAACCATAAAGATATCGGCACCCTGTACTTACTGTTTGGTGCCTGAGCCGGCATAGTAGGGACAGCCCTAAGCCTGCTAATTCGCGCTGAATTAGGTCAACCTGGGACCCTACTCGGAGATGACCAAATCTACAATGTAATTGTAACCGCACACGCATTTGTGATAATTTTCTTCATAGTAATGCCAATCATAATTGGGGGATTTGGCAACTGACTTGTCCCTCTAATAATTGGCGCTCCCGACATAGCATTCCCCCGAATGAACAACATAAGCTTCTGACTCCTCCCTCCCTCTTTCCTACTACTTCTAGCATCATCCATAGTTGAAGCTGGAGCAGGGACAGGTTGAACCGTATACCCCCCTTTAGCAGGTAACCTAGCCCACGCAGGAGCCTCGGTAGATCTAACCATCTTCTCTCTGCACTTGGCAGGTGTCTCCTCAATCTTAGGGGCTATTAACTTTATTACAACAATCATCAACATAAAACCTCCTGCAATATCACAATATCAAACCCCCTTATTCGTGTGATCCGTAATAATCACCGCCGTGCTATTACTCCTTTCACTTCCTGTGTTAGCAGCTGGCATTACAATGCTACTAACAGATCGAAACCTAAACACAACTTTCTTTGATCCAGCGGGGGGAGGAGATCCTATTCTATACCAACACTTATTTTGATTCTTCGGACACCCTGAAGTATATATTCTTATTTTACCCGGGTTCGGTATAATCTCCCACATTGTGACCTACTACTCAGGAAAAAAGGAACCATTCGGATACATAGGGATAGTTTGAGCCATAATATCAATTGGGTTTCTGGGCTTTATCGTATGGGCCCACCACATATTTACAGTTGGAATAGACGTCGATACACGAGCCTACTTCACATCAGCCACTATGATTATTGCTATCCCAACTGGAGTAAAAGTCTTCAGCTGACTAGCAACACTTCACGGAGGTAATATCAAATGATCTCCCGCTATAATGTGAGCCCTAGGCTTCATCTTCCTTTTTACAGTAGGAGGCCTGACCGGAATTGTCCTAGCTAACTCTTCCCTCGACATCGTTCTCCACGACACGTACTATGTTGTAGCACACTTCCACTATGTCCTATCAATAGGTGCTGTGTTCGCCATTATAGGAGGATTTGTACATTGATTTCCACTGTTCTCAGGCTATACCCTAAACGACACTTGAGCCAAAATCCACTTCGCAACCATATTCGTAGGTGTCAATATGACTTTCTTTCCACAACACTTCTTAGGGCTGTCCGGTATACCACGACGTTACTCCGATTACCCAGATGCATACACAATATGAAATACCATTTCATCAATGGGCTCATTTATTTCTCTGACGGCGGTCATACTGATGGTCTTTATTATCTGAGAAGCATTCGCATCCAAACGAGAAGTCTCAACTGTAGATCTAACCACAACAAACCTGGAATGACTAAATGGATGCCCTCCACCATATCATACATTTGAAGAACCTACGTATGTTAATCTAAAATAAGAAAGGAAGGAATCGAACCCCCTATTATTGGTTTCAAGCCAACATCATAACCACTATGTCTCTCTCAACTAATGAGATGTTAGTAAAAACATTATATGACTTTGTCGAAGTTAAGTTACAAGTGAAAACCCTGTACATCTCATATGGCATACCCTATACAACTAGGCTTTCAAGATGCAACATCTCCAATCATAGAAGAACTGCTTCACTTTCATGACCATACGCTAATAATCGTCTTTTTAATTAGCTCATTAGTCCTTTATATCATTTCACTAATACTAACAACAAAACTAACTCACACCAGTACAATAGATGCACAAGAAGTAGAGACAATTTGAACCATTCTACCCGCTATTATCCTAATTTTAATTGCACTCCCGTCCCTACGAATTCTATATATAATGGATGAAATCAACAACCCATCCCTCACAGTAAAAACCATGGGACACCAATGATACTGAAGCTATGAATATACAGATTATGAAGACCTGAGCTTCGACTCCTACATGATTCCAACATCAGAGCTAAAGCCAGGAGAACTACGACTACTAGAAGTCGATAATCGAGTTGTATTACCCATGGAGATGACAATCCGAATACTGGTCTCCTCCGAAGACGTGCTACACTCATGGGCCGTACCCTCCCTGGGATTAAAAACAGATGCAATCCCGGGTCGTCTGAACCAAACAACCCTTATGTCTACCCGACCAGGCCTATATTATGGTCAATGCTCAGAAATCTGCGGATCAAACCACAGCTTTATACCTATTGTCCTTGAGATAGTCCCGCTAAAGTATTTTGAAAAATGATCTGCATCAATACTATAAAATCACCAAGAAGCTGTACCAGCACTAGCCTTTTAAGTTAGAGATAGGGAGCATTGTACTCTCCTTGGTGGCATGCCACAGTTAGACACATCAACATGACTAACGATAATCTTATCAGTATTCTTAGCCCTCTTCATCATCTTTCAACTAAAAATTTCGAAACACAGCTTCTACCACAACCCAGAACCGACACCAACAAAAATACCAAAACAAAACACCCCCTGAGAAACAAAATGAACGAAAATCTATTTACCCCTTTCATCACCCCTATAATTCTAGGTCTCCCCCTCGTAACTCTTATCGTACTATTCCCCAGTTTACTGTTCCCAACTCCAAATCGACTAGTAAGTAATCGCCTCATTTCCCTCCAACAATGAATACTTCAACTTGTATCAAAACAAATAATAGGCATCCACAATACCAAGGGACAAACATGAACATTAATACTAATATCCTTAATTTTATTTATTGGATCAACAAACCTACTGGGTCTACTACCCCACTCATTCACACCAACTACGCAACTATCAATAAATCTAGGCATAGCCATCCCCCTATGAGCAGGCGCCGTAGTTACAGGCTTCCGCAACAAAACTAAAGCATCGCTCGCCCACTTTCTACCACAGGGAACACCAACCCCATTAATCCCAATGCTAGTTATTATCGAGACTATCAGCCTTTTTATTCAACCAATGGCCCTCGCCGTACGACTAACAGCCAACATTACTGCAGGACACCTGTTAATTCATCTAATTGGAGGAGCTACACTTGCACTAATAAGCATTAGTATAACTACAGCTCTCATTACATTTATCATCTTAATCCTACTTACAATTCTAGAATTTGCAGTGGCTATAATCCAAGCCTACGTATTCACCCTCCTAGTCAGCTTATATCTGCACGACAACACATAATGACACACCAAACTCATGCTTACCACATAGTAAATCCAAGCCCTTGACCTCTTACGGGAGCCCTGTCCGCCCTATTAATAACATCCGGCTTAATTATATGATTCCACTTCAACTCAACAGCCCTACTAATGCTTGGCTTGACAACTAATATACTTACAATATATCAATGATGACGAGATATTATCCGAGAGAGTACTTTCCAAGGACACCACACCCCAGCCGTCCAAAAAGGCCTCCGCTATGGAATGATTCTCTTCATTATTTCTGAAGTCCTATTCTTCACCGGATTCTTCTGAGCATTCTACCACTCAAGTCTTGCCCCCACACCCGAACTGGGCGGCTGCTGACCCCCAACAGGCATTAATCCGCTCAACCCCCTGGAAGTTCCACTACTCAACACCTCCGTTCTACTAGCTTCAGGAGTCTCTATCACCTGAGCCCACCATAGCCTAATAGAAGGAAGCCGAAACCATATGCTACAAGCCCTATTCATTACCATTACGCTAGGGGTGTATTTCACACTACTACAAGCCTCAGAATACTATGAAGCACCCTTCACTATTTCAGACGGGGTGTACGGCTCAACTTTCTTCGTAGCCACAGGCTTCCACGGTCTTCATGTAATTATTGGATCTACCTTCCTAATTGTCTGCTTCTTCCGTCAACTAAAATTCCATTTCACCTCTAACCACCATTTCGGCTTTGAAGCCGCTGCCTGATATTGACACTTTGTAGACGTAGTCTGACTTTTCCTCTATGTATCAATCTATTGATGAGGCTCATATTCTTTTAGTATCAAGCAGTACAGCTGACTTCCAATCAGCTAGTTTCGGTCTAACCCGAAAAAGAATAATAAACCTAATACTAGCCCTCCTGACTAACTTTACACTAGCCACCCTACTTGTTATCATCGCATTCTGACTCCCTCAACTAAATGTGTATTCAGAAAAAACAAGCCCATATGAGTGCGGATTTGACCCTATAGGGTCAGCCCGCCTCCCTTTCTCCATAAAATTTTTCCTAGTAGCCATTACATTTCTCCTATTTGACCTAGAAATCGCACTCCTCCTTCCACTACCATGAGCCTCACAAACAACCAACCTGAATACAATACTTACCATGGCCCTCTTCCTGATCATTCTGCTAGCCGTAAGCCTAGCCTATGAATGAACTCAAAAAGGACTAGAATGAACTGAATATGGTATTTAGTTTAAAATAAAATAAATGATTTCGACTCATTAGATTATGATCAAACTCATAACTACCAAGTGTCCCTAGTATACATAAATATTATAACAGCATTCACAATCTCTCTTGTAGGATTGCTAATATATCGATCCCACCTAATATCCTCCCTCCTGTGCCTAGAAGGAATGATACTGTCCCTATTCGTTATGGCTGCCCTAACAATTCTTAATTCACACTTCACGCTAGCCACCATAATACCTATCATCTTACTGGTCTTCGCAGCCTGCGAAGCGGCACTAGGTCTATCTCTGCTAGTAATAGTATCCAACACATATGGTACTGACTATGTGCAAAATCTCAATCTACTTAAATGCTAAAGTACATTATCCCAACAATAATACTCGTACCCCTGACCTGATTATCAAAAAACAACATAATCTGGATTAACTCTACAACCCACAGCTTGCTGATTAGCCTTACAAGCTTACTCCTCATAAATCAATTCGGCGACAACAGCCTCAACTTTTCATTAATATTTTTCTCTGATTCTTTATCCACTCCACTATTGATTCTAACTATATGACTTCTTCCCCTAATACTAATAGCCAGCCAGCACCACCTATCAAAAGAAAACCTAACCCGAAAAAAGCTGTTTATCACCATGCTAATCCTACTACAATTGTTCTTAATCATGACCTTCACCGCCATAGAACTGATCTTCTTCTATATTCTATTCGAAGCAACACTGGTTCCAACACTTATTATCATTACCCGATGAGGGAACCAAACAGAGCGTCTAAACGCCGGACTTTACTTCCTGTTCTACACACTTACAGGCTCCTTACCTTTGCTAGTTGCACTAGTTTATATTCAAAGCACAGTAGGGTCCCTAAACTTCCTAATACTCCAATACTGAGCACAACCTATACCTAACTCCTGATCTAATATCTTCATATGACTAGCATGTATGATAGCTTTTATAGTAAAAATACCACTATATGGCCTTCACCTTTGACTACCTAAAGCCCATGTAGAAGCCCCTATCGCAGGTTCCATGGTCCTTGCAGCAATCCTATTAAAACTGGGAGGATATGGCATGCTACGAATCACATTACTCTTAAACCCAGTAACTGACTTCATAGCATATCCATTTATCATACTATCCTTATGAGGCATAATTATAACCAGCTCAATTTGCCTCCGCCAAACAGACCTGAAATCCCTCATTGCATATTCTTCTGTAAGCCATATAGCACTTGTTATTGTAGCCATCCTTATCCAAACACCCTGAAGTTATATAGGAGCTACCGCTCTAATAATTGCCCATGGCCTCACATCCTCTATACTTTTCTGCCTAGCAAACTCCAACTACGAGCGAGTCCACAGCCGAACTATAATTTTAGCTCGAGGCCTACAAACCCTACTTCCACTAATAGCCACTTGATGACTACTAGCTAGCCTAACCAACCTAGCCCTGCCCCCTACAATTAACCTAATCGGAGAGTTATTAGTAGTAATATCAACCTTTTCATGATCTAACACCACAATTATCCTAATGGGAGCAAACATAGTAATTACTGCCTTATACTCCTTATATATACTAATCATAACCCAACGAGGAAAATATACCCACCACATCAACAACATTTCACCATCCTTCACACGAGAAAATGCACTCATATCATTACATATCCTACCTCTATTACTCCTATCTCTAAACCCAAAAATTATTCTAGGGCCCCTGTACTGTAAATATAGTTTAACAAAAACATTAGACTGTGAATCTAATAATAGAAGCCCACTTGCCTTCTTATTTACCGAAAAAGCACGCAAGAACTGCTAATTCTATGCCCCATGCCTAACAGTATGGCTTTTTCAAACTTTTAAAGGATGGTAGTTATCCGTTGGTCTTAGGAGCCAAAAAATTGGTGCAACTCCAAATAAAAGTAATAAACATATTCTCCTCACTTATACTAACCACCTTATTTTTATTAACAATACCCATCGTAACAACAAGCCTCAGCACCTATAAAAACCCCAATTACCCATTCTACGTAAAAACAGCCATCTCATGCGCCTTCATTACCAGCATAATCCCCACAATAATATTTATCCATACGGGCCAAGAAATAATTATTTCAAACTGACACTGATTGACCATCCAAACTCTCAAATTATCACTCAGCTTTAAAATAGATTATTTTTCAATAATATTTGTCCCAGTAGCACTATTCGTTACATGGTCTATTATAGAATTCTCAATATGATACATACACTCAGACCCCAACATTAATCAATTCTTTAAATATCTACTCCTGTTTCTTATTACAATACTTATTCTTGTCACTGCAAACAACCTCTTCCAACTATTCATTGGCTGAGAAGGCGTCGGAATTATATCATTCTTACTCATCGGATGATGGCACGGACGAGCAGACGCAAACACAGCAGCCCTACAAGCAATCCTGTATAACCGCATCGGCGACATCGGATTTATCCTAGCAATAGCATGATTCCTAACAAATCTTAACACCTGAGACCTCCAACAAATCTTCATACTAAACCCAGACAACTCTAACGTACCCCTAATAGGACTAGTACTAGCCGCAACAGGAAAATCCGCTCAATTTGGCCTCCACCCATGACTCCCCTCTGCAATGGAAGGCCCAACCCCTGTCTCAGCACTACTTCACTCAAGTACAATGGTAGTAGCAGGCATCTTCCTATTAATCCGCTTCTACCCACTAACAGAAAACAACAAATTTATCCAATCTATTACACTATGTCTAGGAGCTATCACCACCCTATTCACAGCGATATGTGCCCTTACCCAGAATGACATCAAAAAAATCATCGCCTTCTCCACATCCAGCCAGTTAGGCCTTATAATGGTAACAATTGGCATCAACCAACCCTACCTGGCATTCCTCCATATCTGCACCCACGCCTTTTTCAAGGCCATACTATTCATATGCTCTGGCTCCATTATCCACAACCTAAACGACGAACAAGACATTCGAAAAATAGGAGGCCTATTCAAAGCCATACCATTTACCACAACAGCCCTTATTATTGGTAACCTCGCACTAACAGGAATGCCTTTCCTCACAGGATTTTATTCCAAAGACCTAATCATCGAAGCCGCCAATACGTCATATACCAACGCCTGAGCCCTACTAATAACACTAATTGCCACCTCATTCACAGCCATCTACAGCACCCGAATCATTTTCTTCACACTCCTAGGACAACCCCGATTTCTCACCTTGATCACTATCAATGAAAACAACCCCCTTCTAATTAACTCTATCAAACGCTTGCTAATCGGAAGTGTATTTGCAGGATTTATTATCTCTAACAGCATCCCCCCAATAACAATCCCCCAAATAACTATACCCTACTACCTGAAAACAGCAGCCCTAATAGTTACAGTCCTAGGCTTCATCCTAGCCCTAGAAGTCAGCAACATAACTCAAAACCTAAAATTCAATTACCCCTCAAACGCCTTCAAATTCTCCAACATGCTAGGATATTTCCCTGTAATCATACATCGCCTAGCTTCTTACACAAACTTAACAATAAGCCAAAAATTAGCATCCTCTCTTCTAGACCTAATCTGACTAGAAAACATTTTACCAAAAACTACCTCACTTATCCAGATGAAAGCATCCATCACAGTCACAAACCAAGAGGGCCTAATCAAACTATATTTCCTCTCCTTCCTAATCACAATTATCATCAGCATGGCCTTATTTAGTTTCCACGAGTAATTTCTATAATGACCACAACCCCAATTAATAATGACCACCCAGTCACAATAACCAACCAAGTCCCATAACTGTATAAAGCCGCAATCCCCATAGCCTCCTCACTAAAAAACCCGGAATCCCCTGTATCATAAACAACCCAGTCCCCTAGACCATTGAACTCAAACACAATCTCTACCTCCTTATCTTTCAACACATAACAAACTATAAGAAATTCTATCAACAAACCAGTAACAAACGCCCCTAAGACAACTTTATTAGAAACTCAAATCTCAGGATACTGCTCTGTAGCCATAGCCGTTGTATAACCAAAGACTACCATCATACCCCCTAAATAAATTAAAAAAACTATCAAGCCTAAAAAAGACCCACCAAAATTTAACACAATCCCACAACCAACCCCACCACTCACAATTAACCCTAATCCCCCATAAATAGGTGACGGCTTTGAAGAAAACCCTACAAAACCAATCACAAAAATTACACTTAAAATAAATACAATGTACAGTATCATTATTCTCACGTGGAATTCTACCACGACCAATGATATGAAAAACCATCGTTGTCATTCAACTACAAGAACATCAATGACCAATATCCGAAAATCCCACCCACTAATAAAAATTCTAAACAATACATTCATTGACCTCCCTGCTCCATCAAACATCTCATCATGATGAAACTTTGGCTCTCTCCTAGGCATCTGCCTAATTCTGCAAATCCTCACTGGCCTATTCCTAGCAATACACTACACATCCGACACAACAACAGCATTCTCCTCCGTCGCCCACATCTGCCGAGACGTGAATTATGGATGAATTATTCGATACATACACGCAAACGGAGCTTCAATATTTTTCATCTGCTTATATATACACGTAGGACGAGGCATATACTACGGATCATACACCTTTCTAGAAACATGAAACATCGGAGTAATTCTATTATTCGCAGTAATAGCCACAGCATTTATAGGATACGTACTGCCATGAGGACAAATATCATTCTGAGGGGCAACAGTCATCACCAACCTTCTCTCAGCAATCCCATACATTGGTACAAGTCTGGTTGAGTGAATCTGAGGGGGATTCTCAGTAGATAAAGCAACCCTCACCCGATTCTTCGCATTTCACTTCATCCTCCCATTCATTATCGCAGCACTTGCAATAGTCCACCTATTATTCCTCCACGAAACAGGATCCAACAACCCAACAGGAATCTCATCAGACACAGACAAAATCCCATTCCACCCCTACTACACCATTAAAGACATCCTAGGCGCCCTACTGTTAATCCTAGCCCTCATACTATTAGTACTATTCACACCCGACCTCCTCGGGGACCCAGACAACTACACCCCAGCAAACCCACTCAACACACCCCCTCACATCAAACCTGAATGGTACTTCCTATTTGCATACGCAATCTTACGATCAATTCCTAACAAACTAGGAGGAGTTCTAGCCCTAGTTCTCTCCATCCTAATCCTCATTCTCATGCCCCTACTACATACATCCAAGCAACGAAGTATGATGTTTCGACCATTCAGCCAATGCCTATTCTGAATCCTAGTAGCAAACCTGCTAACACTCACATGAATTGGAGGACAGCCAGTCGAACACCCATATATTATCATCGGACAACTAGCATCTATCACATATTTCCTTCTCATCCTAGTGCTAATACCAATGGCCAGCATAATCGAAAATAATCTCCTAAAATGAAGACAAGTCTTTGTAGTATATTAAATACACTGGTCTTGTAAACCAGAAAAGGAGAACAACCAACCTCCCCAAGACTCAGGGAAGAGGCTACAGCCCCACTACCAACACCCAAAGCTGAAGTTCTATTTAAACTACTCCCTGAATACTATTAATATAGCTCCACAAATGCAAAGAGCCTTCTCAGTATTAAATTCACTAAAACTTGCAACAACTTGACACTGACTTTACACTCTAACCTAACATTAGAAATAACTGCAATCATCAACACACCTGATCCCACATGTACAACATACAACATATGATCTTACTACTCCGAATGGGGTATGTACATAACATCAATGTAACAAGGACATAATATGTATATAGTACATTACATTATATGCCCCATGCATATAAGCAAGTACATAAACATGTATAATAGTACATAGCACATATAGTCATTAATCGTACATAGCACATTCAAGTCAAATCTGTCCTCATCAACATGCATACCCCTTCCATTAGATCACGAGCTTAATTACCATGCCGCGTGAAACCAGCAACCCTTCAGACAGGGATCCCTCTTCTCGCTCCGGGCCCATGTCATGTGGGGGTAGCTATTTAATGAACTTTAACAGGCATCTGGTTCTTTCTTCAGGGCCATCTCACCTAAAATCGCCCATTCTTTCCTCTTAAATAAGACATCTCGATGGACTAATGTCTAATCAGCCCATGCTCACACATAACTGTGCTGTCATACATTTGGTATTTTTTTATTTTGGGGGATGCTTGGACTCAGCTATGGCCGTCAAAGGCCCCGACCCGGAGCATGAATTGTAGCTGGACTTAACTGCATCTTGAGCACCAGCATAATGGTAGGCATGGGACATTACAGTCAATGGTTACAGGACATAAGACATATTATTCATTTCCCCCCCTCCTATCAACCCCCCCTTAAATATCTACCACCATTTTTAACATGCTTCTCCCTAGATGCTTATTCGAATTTATCGCATTTCCAGTACTCAAATTAGCACTCCAAATAAAGTAACTATATAAGCGCCTAAACCACCACCTCACAATACA